TAAGTTATTGGGCGTTCTCTTAATGGTTTCTGTGCCAACGGGCTTATTGACAGTACCCTTTCTAGAGAATGTCAATAAATTCCAAAATCCATTTCGTCGCCCAGTAGCTACGACCGTTTTTTTACTCGGTACTGCAGTAGCTCTTTGGTTAGGTATTGGAGCAACATTACCCATTGATAAATCCTTAACTTTAGGTCTTTTTTAGGGATTTTTCGAGTTGATTCATTCAACCGCGAAGCCCCCCGCATGGGTATCTAGGAAATAGTTACTTCCAAGTGAATCTTCCCTAGATACCTAAAATCTATTTTATTATGATCCATTTCGCAAAAATATAGATTGTGCCAAAGATGCAAAATTGCTTTTTTTCTTTTTATTCTAATTTTTTTTCAAAAAAAAAAAGAGTAAAAAATTGCAATGGATTTAAAGCGAGAACTTGTTCTTAGGTAAATCAATTGGGAGATGCTTCTCGAGAATGTCCCATATAAGTTTTCCATCTTCCATACAAAAACTGTCAATTCGCATAAGATCCTCTTCAGTCTTACTCAAAAGGTCCAATAGTGTATGTATATTGGCCCTTTTGAGACAATTATACGTTCTAGAAGGCAATTCTAATTGATCAATAAAAATACAATTCAATGGAATTCCTTTTTTGTTTTTCTTTAGAGTAGTGAATCTTTTTTGAAAGGTTAAAAGGGGTGGAGTAAATCTGTTTTTATTTTCTTCGAAACTAGTGCCCTCTTCCTCTGCGTGTAGAAAAGGAAGAAATAAATCAATCAAATTACGAGAAGCTTCATAAAGCGCTTCTTTAGGAGTTAAACTTCCATTCGTCCATATTTCTAGAAAAAGTATCTCGTGTTTTTCATTTCCATTCCCACAAGAAAAAATACTATAATTCACATTTCGAACAGGCATGGATACAGCATCTATAGGATAACTTCCATCTTGAGAATTCTTTCTGAGTTCCGTATGATATCCGCGATCTCTCTTGATCTGTAACTCAATATACAAATCAATCGGCTCTCTCAAGTTAGCTATAGGTTGTGTCGTATCAACGATTTCTACGGAAGGCGGTAAGATTATATCTTGAGCGGTTATGTATCTAGGACCTTTGACACAAATTGATGCGTCTCTAACTCCATAGAGATTACTTCTCAATACAATTTCTTTCAAATTTAGTAAAATTTCTTGTATGGATTCTTCAATACCTACTATTGTAGAATATTCGTGTGCCACGTTCCCAAATTTGGCGCGTGTGATACACGTTCCTTCTATTTCTCCAAGTAAAGCTCTTCGCAAGGCAATACCAACAGTATCCGCTTGACCTTTTCTAAGCGGGGACAGAATGAAACGACCATAATAAAGACGCTTACTATCTACTCTTGATTCAACACACTTCCACTCTAGTGTTTGGGTGGATCCTGGTACCTCCTCTCGAACCATAACGGACTAGTATTATTATTTGATCATTGAATCGTTTATTTCTCTTGAAAGCGGTTTAATTCTTTTACAGACGTCTTTTTTTAGGAGGTCGACATCCATTATGCGGCATAGGTGTTACATCGCGTATACAACTTAACCGTACACCACTTTTAGCAATGGCTCGTAATGCGGCGTCTCTTCCGCTACCAGCACCTTTTACCATAACTTCTGCTCGTTGCAAACCCACTGTACGAATAGCATCTACTGCTGTTCTTTGACCAGCATAGGGTGATGCTTTTCGTGAGCTTTTGAATCCACAAGTACCTGCGGAGGACCAGAAAACCACCCGACCTTGTGGGTCTGTAACGGTTATAATGGTATTGTTGAAACTGGCTTGAACATGAATAACCCCTTTTGTTATTCTACGTGCACTCTTCCGTAAACTAAAACGGGCATTCCTACGCAAACCAATACGCACTTTCTTACGTGAACCTATTTTTGGTATAGCTTTTGTCATATTTTATTATCTCATAAATATGAGTTAGAAATAATAAAAAGAAAAAAAGATACAAAGATATCCGTTTCAAGGTAAAATATATCCTTTACTTTCATTTTATTATTTGGAATTTGGACATTTCCGTAGGTACTTTTTTTTACTTTTTAGAAAGAAAAGCTCCTTTTTCGAAAAGATTACCCCTGTCTTTGTTTATGCTTCGGATTGGAACAAATGACTCTAATTCGTCCACGCCTGCGAATCAGTCGACATTTTGTACAAATTTTACGAACGGAAGCTCTTATTTTCATATATGGGTATTCCTTTCTTAAACTATGAATCTATTCTTTTGGAAAAAATGAGTCTCTTCACTTAAATTTTGAAACTTGGAAGTTATTACCCTAGAAAAACCTAATCCTTTGGATCTTTGGTATCCTTCAAATCTTCAGTATCCCTCGAGTCTTCGGTACGCTTCGAATCCTTATGGGGAAGTCTATAAATTATACGCCCCTTGCTAGAATCATAACGACTTACTTCAATTTTGACCCTATCCCCCATCAGTATTCGTATAGAGCTAGACCGGATCTTTCCTGAAATATAGCCCAGGATGATGGTGTCATTCTCTAGGCGAACGCGGAACATTCCGTTGGGTAGGGCTTCCGTAACTAAACCTTCGAAAGTGACTTTTGCTTCTCTCGGTTTTTTTTTTTCTGTCATATTTTTTTTCTCCTATTTTTCTATTTTTATTTTCAAAATAGGAAGTTCGAGATAGAATTCGGGTACTATAGGTGGGGCCATTACCATATATAACATAAGACTTCTCCCCCAATTCCGTTTAGTCGAGCTTCTCGATCTGTCATTATACCTCTCGAGGTAGAAAGAATAGCAATTCCCATTCCGCCCAAAACCTTAGGAATTCCTTGATAGTTGACATAAATTCGTAAGCCAGGTCGGCTGATACGCTTTAAAGAGGTTCTAGTTCTATATATTCCCTTTCTAGTCTTTCTCTTTTGATGTCGCAAAGTTGAAACCAAGAAATATCTGGTACTTTCCTGATGTTTCCGAACACTTTCAATAAAACCCTCTCGTAGAAGTATTTTAACAATGTTTTCGGTAATATTTGTGGATACTACTCGAACAGTTCCTTTTTTATTCATGTCTGCGTTTCTTATAGAGGTTAGTAAATCAGCAATAGTGTCCTTGCCCATAAGACTCTAATTCTAGGTTCCTCCTAATTTTTCTATAATCAACATGTTTTCCTTTTTCTTTTAATTTTAGATTTTAAAGCATATACGTGAGACACAATCTACTTATTTTTTTTTTTCTTTGATCTATATCTCGTCTACTAGTGTTTATAATACTTCAGGAGCTAATGAAACTATTTTAGTAAAATTCAATTCTCTCAATTCTTCGGCAATCGGGCCAAAAACTCGAGTTCCTTTTGGATTTCCTTTTTGATCAATGATAACTGCTGCATTGTCATCATAGCGTATTATTATACCATCTTCGCATTTGAATTCTTTACATGTACGTACAATTACAGCTCGAATTACTTCTGATCTTTCTAGAGGCATTTGGGGCACTGCGTCTTTGATTACAGCAACAATAACATCACCAATACGAGCATATCGCTGATTACCAGCGGCTCCTATGACTCGAATACACATCAATTTTCTAGCTCCACTGTTATCTGCTACATTTAAAAGGGTCTGAGGTTGAATCATATTATTTTGATTTCAATTTGTTATTTCAATGAAATAAATATTGTCATTAATAAAAACCTGGGTTTTTTATCTTAAATACTCCTTTTTGGGGTTCTATATCTCTAATCGAAGAAATTGACTTCGTATGGGCATTTTACTGGCAGCTATAGAGATAGCTGCTCTAGCTACAGTTTCGGATACTCCGCTCATTTCATAAAGTATTCTACCTGGTTTAACAACGGCTACCCAATATTCGGGGGATCCCTTTCCCGAGCCCATACGTGTTTCTGTGGGTCTTATTGTAACCGGTTTGTCGGGAAATATACGCACCCATATTTTTCCACCACGACGTGCATATCGTGTCATTGCTCTTCGTCCTGCTTCTATCTGTCTTGCGGTGATCCAAGCGGGTTCAAGTACTTGAAGAGCATATCTACCAAAACAAATACGATTGCCTCGGCAGGATTTTCCCTTCATTCTTCCTCTATGTTGTTTACGAAATCTAGTTCTTTTGGGGTTATAGTCGACGGTTCTTTCTTAGTTCCATCTCTACTGCAAAACTGGACATGAGAGTTTCTTCTCATCCAGCTCCTCGCGAATTAAATGAGAAAGCGTGCAAATTTCTCTAATTCCATAATATTTTGGAATCTCCTTATTTTTATTCTTATTGAATCGTGGTAAAGTATTCTAATCCAATAAGGATTTCGCGGGCGAATATTTACTCTTTCCTGTCTTATTTGTTAATTTCGAATCTTATCAAATAAAGCAATTTTTTTGGTTTGTTCCGCCATCCCACCCAATGAAGTGTTAGGATTCTTTTCAATAAAATCCGATACCGTCATAGGTTTTGTCGTTCCCACAGCTTCTCCTTTAATGGTTAGGTTTGAATCCTGCAATGGAGCTTCCAAAAAATTTCTTTCCGAGTCAATTTTCTCAGTTTTATTAACGCGGGCTGCTCTTTTTTATTTCTTTAAATTTTGATTTGTTATTTCAAAAGTTACGATTTCGAATTCTTTCTTTTTTTTTTTATTATATTGATGCTTTATCACATTGCTTTTTTTTATGATGTAATTCATAGACCATACACATTGGAATTCTATATCTTTCTTATTCTTCTTCCTTCTATCTATCATCCCTCCTTTTATCCACATCCCTTTAGTTTTGCTTCACAGCCTAAAATCAGGTTTCTTTTGTAGAGAAAAAAATGCAGTTGCTACAACTATATGATAGATCTACTCATTTTTTATAGATGTATTTATTCACATAGTGACTGGTTCTTAGTTAGGATCTCGACAATACGAAGCAATAGGTTGGTTATTAGTTAATTTTCTAGAATTACTAAGTTTTTTCTATTTTTAGTAGGGTTCAGCCAATTTTTTTTATAAATCCTCATTTTTTACCCTAAAGAAAAAACTAACGAGTCACACACTAAGCATAGCAATTATATTAAAAGATTTATCAATTTTCATTAAATCTTATAGAAAGAGATCCAATTTCTTCTTTTTTTAGGAATTTTTGGAAAAAGAAGTTCTTGTCTTTTTTATTCTATCACAGGGCAGAATGGGAAGACTGGGTTAGTTATTCTTCTTCTACGAATATCCAAATTTTTACACCTAATACTCCATAGATAGTTCGAATTGGATAGCAGCAATAATCAATTTTAGCGCGAATTGTTTGTAGGGGCAGTCTGCCCTTTTTGATGCATTCGGCACGTGCAATTTCTTTCCCTGCTAGACGACCCGCAATTTTGATTTTTACTCCCTTTATGTCTGCTTTTTTAGTTAATTCAATGGCTTTTTTCATTGCTTTTCGGAATGAAACTCTATTTTTTAATTGGAAAGCTATATATTCTGCAAGAATATTAGGTTGTCTATAAGGTTCTTTAACCTTTTCAATAGCAATATTAAGTCTCTGGTTTACAGAATTAACTTCCTTTTGGAGATCTTTCTCTAATTCTTCGATTGCTCCCTTTTTCTTTAATAAATTGGGGAATCCAATATGGATTATGACGTGGATTGTATCAATTTCTTTTTGAATTTCTATATGTGTAATTACTTCAGAACTTGAGTCTGATTCTATTTTTCTATTCGAGCCTTTTTTTCTATTCTGTTGTATATAGTTCTTGATACAATTCCGTATTTTTTTATCTTCCTGTAGACCTTCAGAATAATTTTTTGGTTGTGCGAACCAAAAGGAATGGTGATTTTGGGTTGTACCAAGTCTGAAACCGAGTGGATTTATTTTTTGTCCCATATTTTTCTATTCTATTTCTTTTTTTATTGGGAATCGAAATCTTGGATGGATCTAAAGATTATTTAGATTTCTTTACTATATTTAGTACAATTGTTATATGACACATGGTTTTTTTTATAGAATAACTACGTCCTCGAGCTCGAGGTCTGAATTTTTTCATAATAGTACTCCTACTGACTTCGGCTTTAGTGATGAATAAACTCGCTTTGTCGAAATCCCTATAATGAGTAGCATTTGCTGCCGCCGAATAAACCAACTTTAAGATGGGATAAGACGCTCGATAAGGCATGAGGTTCAGTATCATAACGGTTTCCTCGTAGTAACGCCAGCGAATCTCATCAAGAACTCTTTGTGCTTTGAAAACAGACATATGCATGCGTTTTTGTGCTTTAAAAACCCGTTCAAATTTAAGTAGACGATCAGTTGGAACTTTTCTTGCGAGTTTCCTTAGCTCGTTCTTCTTCTTCTTTATCCTGGGGGTATACTTTACCAATTTGAAACTTGTCATAAATAAGGTTATTATCCGTCTATCTTTACTTTATTTGAATCCAATTATTTCTTTGTTTATTCTGAATCTTTCTATTCTGAATTCAGTTAACGACGAGATTTAGTATCCTTTCTTGCACTTTCATAACTCGTGAAATGCCGAGTAGGCACGAATTCCCCCAATTTGCGACCTACCATAGGATTTGTTATATAAATAGGTATATGTTCCTTTCCATTATGAATCGCGATTGTATGGCCAACCATTGCGGGTAGAATGCTAGATGCCCGGGACCACGTTACTATAATTTCTTTCTCCTCCTTCATATTAACCTTTTCAATTTTTGCCAATAAATGACGAGCTACAAAAGGATTCGTTTTTTTTCGTGTCACAGCTGATTACTCCTTTTTTTCATTTTAAAGAGTGGCATCCTATGTCCACTATCTCGATCGAGGTATGGAGGTCAGAATAAATAGAATAATGATGAATGGAAAAAAGAGAAAATCCTTTAGCTGGATAAGGGGCGGATGTAGCCAAGTGGATCAAGGCAGTGGATTGTGAATCCACCATGCGCGGGTTCAATTCCCGTCGTTCGCCCATCGCATTATTGCAAATTCCAAAAATGCAATTTTCCATATTCCTAGTTACGTATTTACTTACGGCGACGAAGAATAAAACTATCACTATATTTTTTCCTTTTCCTAGTTCTTCTTCCAAGCGCAGGATAACCCCAAGGGGTTGTGGGTTTTTTTCTACCAATGGGGGCTTTCCCTTCACCGCCCCCATGGGGGTGGTCCACAGGGTTCATAACTACCCCTCTTACTACGGGGCGTTTACCTAGCCAACACTTAGATCCGGCTCTACCCAAACTTTTTTGGTTCACCCCAACATTACCCACTTGTCCGACTGTTGCTAAGCAGTTTTGGGATACCAAACGGACCTCCCCAGATGGTAATCTTAAAGTGGCCAATTTACCCTCTTTTGCAATCAGTTTCGCTACAGCACCTGCTGCTCTAGCTAATTGCCCACCCCTTCCACGTGTGATTTCTATGTTATGTATGGCCGTGCCTAAGGGCATATCGGTTGAAGTAGATTCTTCTTTTTTCTCAAAAAACCCCTTCCCAAACTGTACAAGCTTCTTCCAAAGCATACGGCTTTCTAGATGTATATGACGATCTCTAGACAGATGGATCTTATATGAATCGTATGATGAAGTCCACATGAGTGGATATATAGAAAAGGAATCCAAATCTGCCGAATCGCTCATGTTATGATCTTCTACATCCTAGGTCTCCGCGTTCCGTCATCTGGCTTATGTTCTTCATGTAGCATTCAGATCGAATGACTCTATGAAATTACGTCGATACTTCCACATATTATGAGTAACGTAGGAGACATCCCTATTTTCACCCGGGGGTCTTAATTACCACTGCTTAGCTTTCAATTCGCCTCTGACCATCAAATTAAATGTGAATAACCCGTCCTCCTCTCTTTGAAACAAGGGGCGCTTCCGGTTCTGTGCGTGCTTCAAACAATTTTGTCTTCTCCATATTACCATATCTCTAGAGTCAATAATTTTCTATGAGGAACTACTGAACTCAATCACTTGCTGCCGTTACTCAACAGTTTTCTGTTGAGGTCTATCCCGTGGAGGTAGTCAAATTGGATCAGTGATCGATTTCTAGGTTTCGTCGTAAACCTAATTGGTTACTTCCAATTACGTAAATCAATAGTTCAAACCGCACTCAAAGGTAGGGCATTTCCCATTGATATAGGAACTTTTGTACCAGAAACAATAGTATCTCCAATTATAGCCCCTCTGGGATGTAAAATATATCTCTTCTCACCATCCCCATAGTGTATGAGACAAATGTATGCATTTCGATTAGGGTCGTATTCTATGGTTACGATTCTACCAGATATGTCTTTTTGATTCCGTCGAAAATCGATTTTACGGTATAGGCGCTTATGACCTCCCCCTCTATGCCTTGCGGTAATGATTCCTCTGGCATTACGACCTTTACCACAACGGTGCCGTCCATGGATCAATTTATTTCGTGGATTGGATTTCACTTGCCTGTCTACGGTTCCCTTGCGTGTGCTCGGGATAGGTGTTTTGTATAAATGTTTCGCCGTATTATTAAGTATTCTCCTTTAGTTCGTTTCTCTATCTAGAAGTGGAATAGAATAACCCGGTTGAAGGGTAATGATCATACGTCTGTAATGCATTGTATGTCCCAGAATAGGTCCCATTCTTCTACCCTTTCCGGGTAGTCGATGGCTATTCACAGCTACTACCTTAACACCAAAGAAGAGTTCGACCCAATGCTTTATTTCTGTCTTAGTGAATCCCGATTCGACATTAGAAGTATATTGATTCTTTCCCAATAAACGAAGACTCTTTTCTGTAAATACTGCGTATTTGATTCCATCCATAAATCGACTTTCCCTCCTATGCTCTGAGTTCCAGTATCGATAAGAATTCGAGTTCTTATTGTTCTTATGTTATGGTATGAATATACCATACCAATTCGTTATGTATGGATGATGGATGAGATTCCATAGATAGAGAGCCAGTTCCAATAGACTTATGGAACGTTCCCGTTCGCGTGCATCCAGCAGGAATTGAACCCGCAAATTTACCAATTATGAGTTGGGCGCTTTAACCATTCAGCCATGGATGCTTAACAGGGAACATCGTACATCGTAAATAACCAATTTTCATATAGAAAGACATATCATAGAAAAATGAAATCGAAAATATTCGGAGATGGCAAATATTCGGAGATGACTATGAAAACACCTCTCTGGATCCTCGAATTGAAAGAGAGATTGAGAGGGATCAAGAATACTAATTCTCGCTATTTGGAATGGATCCAATTCTATTGAGTCTGACCCATAGTGATCATTTCTCTTTAGCAAAGAATGACCTTGGTTATCAAAGGATTGAACAACCGGGATCCATTTACTTATGATACCTAGTTGACATTGCTAACAAGGATCTAATGAATTATGAGTTTAATAGATGCTCTTTAGCAGAAAAACGTATATTCCTTGCTCATTATCAGACAATCACTTATTCCCAAACCTCGTGTGGGGCTAATCGTTTTCATTTACCATCTTATGGAAAACCCTTTTCGTTCCGCTTAGCCCTATCGGGTATTTTAGTGATGGGTTCTATAGGAACTGGACGATCCTATTTGGTCAAATACCTAACGAAAAATTCCTATTTTCCTTTCATTAAGGTACGAGGGCTTCTTATTCCACAAGAACGAAAGCACCTTTTCATTCTTTCATATACTAGGGGTTTTTACTTGGAAAAGACAATGTTCCATACTAAAGGATTCGGGTCCATAACCACGAGTTCCAGTGCACTAGATCTTGTAGCACTTAGCAACGAGGCCCTATCCATTAGTATTCCACATAAGAAATCCATTCTAGAAACTAATACAATTAGATTAGCTCTTCATAGACAAACTTGGGGTTTGCGAGCCAAGATAAGACCGGCTCGGGATCATGGGACCCTTTTCTATCAGATAGGAGGGGGTCTTGTACAAAATAGACTTCTAAGTAATAACCCCATGGATCCTATATCTATCTATATAAAGAGGCAATCGTGTCAGGAAGCGGCTTTTTCTTTGGCCAAAC